CATACCTTTGAATTGATAGGAGTCCACTTTATCATCTCTATGGGATTAGATCCCGAATTATTGTGAAAGAAGAAAACAAAGAGATTATGGAAGTCAATATTCTTGCGCTTATTGCTACTGCGCTGTTCATTTTAATTCCTACTGCCTTTTTACTTATAATATACGTCAAAACAGTCAGCCAAAATGATTAATTTGAATGAAACTTGAATTATTCATTTTTATCAATGATTGAAGAAATGAAAGGGTTTAAAACTATATTTCAGTCTTAAATGAAATGTGGAATCAGAAGTATTTGATATAGTGCGGTAGAAAGAGCTATATATAGCTCTTTCTACCGCACTATACCATTGAGTATTGTAGAATATTTCATATTCATTCATATTCTTAGTATTAGTACATAAAACATAAAGTTGTATTGTATACAGAAAGAAGCTTTCTCTTATATAGATCAATTGACAATAGATATCTATATCTAAGTAATAATATATATTAAGCGTACATCAAAATGAAATAGCACTCGAATTTTATATTCTTTCTATACACCCATTTTTATGCATTTCAATCAATCCAAAAGAATTGCAATTCAACTGCTTGAATTCCTGATTTTTTATATCTCTTCTTATACTTATGGATCCGGGGGCCTATCGAAAGAATTAATGTAGGAAGAATAGTACAGACATATACTATATACCATATCCTATATTAGAGAATTATAGAAATCTAATCTAATAATATATATTAATAAATAATAAGAATCTAATAATAAAAGAAAACTATTGAATAGAGGATTCAATAGAAAATAGAAATCTAATAATAAAATATTAAGATAATACTACTTAATATATCTTATATATAAGATATAATATATAGATAAAATATAGATAAACTAAAGCAAGTCAAGTTTTTTTTAAGCTTTCGCAAAACGATCACAATTGATACAAGTAGATTTTTCAGTAAAGTACTAAATTAGTAATATTCCTAGCTCTAAAGCCCACTCCTTCCCCATACTACAAGTGAAAGAGAAAATGTAAACACTACCATTAAAGCAGCCCAAGCGAGACTTACTATATCCATGCGAATGATGTCCCCTATCTCTATGAAATGAAGGAATTATTCCATTATTGATTCATAATCATAGTGGAATCAATGGTGCAGAGTCAAAATAGGATTCTTACTTATGGCTCTTTATGAAATAATTTCATGAATCCACTCATAAAAAGTTCCAATTCTTTCTATTGAAATAGAAAGAATTGGAAAAGAAAAAAGAAAATATACAAATAGAAAGAAGAGCCATTCAACCATTCTGATGAAATTTAGGAGCAGCACTCAGAGCCTCTAGTGAGTCTGGATACAAAGTATCTTCAGTTCTTTGCCACAATTAGTAAATGAAATTCCCATCAGCCTATCCAATCTAATTTCATCGCAGACAGAATGAGTAGACACTACCTCAATATTAAGAAAGTTATATTGTAAAATAATTAGGGAGTCTTTATAGTCTTTTTTAGAATCCTTTATTCAACCTTAGTAGCCAAAACGGAGTGTTTCTTAGGAACCTTTGGATACCAAGATTTCCGACTTCTTACTTTCATAGTTCTGATGCCCAGAATGAATTCTCACTATTTCTTTTATTTGATTCAATTCAGAATAGCCCAAACCAATCATTAATAAGATTGGGTTACTTCAGATTTATTGGTGCCTTTTTGAGCCACACTCAGAACCCAGATTTTGAGAAAAAAGATGACAGTCTTTTATAGGCCCTATGGGTTCTCAAAATCAAGTATCAACAGACCTAGCCTTTGCCTATGCTTTTGCGGGGCAAGAATTCGTCAAGCTCGATCAAAAAATTCCAAGTATTTTTTTGTTGATCAGGCGACACCCAGATTCGAACTGGGGATAAAGGATTTGCAGTCCCCCGCCTTACCACTTGGCCATGTCGCCAAATTCCATCCAAATTTGAATTTTTTACTTTCTTCATTTCTTTTATTTTTGGATCTTGAATCCCATTGTACTTATTTTTTTTTTCAAAAAATAATTCCTCTTTTTTATTGGATCCTGTTTCTATTCTTTTCTTCGATTGATTTTATCTCAAAACACGCGTCGCTTAAAAACTTATCTTCTCTTTTCACTTTTCTATAGAAAAGTGAAAAGATTCCCGGCCCCGGTCACAGACTGTAACTATTTACTTATTAATCTTTTACTCTTACTTACTTTTCTTACTTTGAATTAGTGAACAGCTCTTAATTTTGTATCTCCATTTGTATTACCTTTGTATTACCTTAATGGATGCAAAATCCAATTGATTTACGACTAATCATTATCTATTACATTATCAATTAGAATTATAAGAAAATATATGTGTATATGTAAACCCCAGAACAATGTAAACTCCAGAACAGAAATTTTTATACATGGATACCGAGCCCAGGTCTATTTCTTATGCACATATCCCTATATAGGATCATCGTGCTTGAATATTTCATTGAATATTGAATATGAATAGAAGATAGACATTATGTATAGAGTGCGACCTAACCTATGTTAAACCAAGTTCAATTATGATAAAAGATGTGATATACGAATAGCTATATTGGCATGTACTTCCTAAAGATTACTCCTATGACTATATACGTACGCAATTCCATTGTGTTTTAGAAATTATACTACCAAAAAAAGATTTGTGAATTCCTTTTTGAACATTCAATTGTGTGTCCTAAAAAAAGGGAAACTCTATGCTGTTCCTGATTCTTCTGTTTTTATCTCATTCATAGAGAGCAGATTGAATCCTAAATTCATTGATTTTTTATTTTTTTGCACCCTGATCATAATATCATAATAAAAGAATTAGGTATAAATTGGATCAATTTTGATATCCGATAAAAGACTCCATCATCCTAAGTGACAGAATTTTTCCCGGGAATGCTTTATAAATTTCCATTTCTTTCTATTTGTACCTGGCTCAAGCTCAAATTCGAACTTGCATCGAAAATGCCCTCCATTTCTCTGTCTTGCTTCCGTTCATACGTATGATATATATGGATGGAGTTGACTAAAATTTTATGTGATTCAGTAAACAGAATATCCATTCCATCATTGCTAGATCAATCGGTAGGGTTCGATGAATAGTGAACCAAGCCAATAATGGGATTTTTTCAATAAAGAGGAAACTTAAGATTAAGATGATCCAGAATGGAAATGAGGGAATGTCCACAATACCTGGCTTTAGTCAGATACAATTTGAGGGATTTTGTAGGTTCATTAATCAGGGCTTGACGGAAGAATTTCATAAGTTTCAAAAAATTGAAGATAGAGATCAAGAAATTGAATTTCAATTATTTGTGGAAACATATCAATTGGTAGAGCCCTTGATAAAAGAAAGAGATGCTGTGTATGAATCACTCACATATTCTTCTGAATTATATGTACCCGCGGTCTTAATTTGGAAAACCGGTAGAAATATGCAAGAACAAACCATTTTTATTGGAAACATCCCTATAATGAATTCTTTTGGAACCTCTATAGTAAATGGAATATACCGAATTGTGATCAACCAAATATTGCAAAGTCCCGGTATTTACTACCGTTCAGAATTGGAACATAACGGAATTTCTGTCTATACCAGTACTATAATATCGGATTGGGGGGGAAGGTCGGAATTAGAAATTGATAGAAAAGCAAGGATATGGGCCCGTGTAAGTAGAAAACAAAAAATATCTATTCTAGTTCTATCATCAGCTATGGGTTCGAATATAAGAGAAATTCTAGAGAATGTTTGTTACCCTGAAATTTTCTTGTCTTTCCCAAATGATAAAGATAAAAAAAAGATTGGATCAAAAGAAAATGCTATTTTGGAGTTTTATCAACAATTTGCCTGTGTAGGGGGGGATCCGGTATTTTCTGAGTCCTTATGCAAGGAATTACAAAAGAAATTTTTTCAACAAAGATGTGAATTAGGAAAGATTGGTCGACGAAATATGAACCGGAGACTTAATCTTGATATACCCCAAAACAATACATTTTTGTTACCACGAGATCTATTGGCTGCTGTGGATCATTTGATTGGAATGAAATTGGGAATGGGTACACTTGACGATATGAATCACTTGAAAAATAAACGTATTCGTTCTGTAGCAGATCTATTACAGGATCAATTTGGATTGGCTCTTGTTCGTTTAGAAAATACGGTTCGAGGAACTATATGTGGAGCAATCAGGCATAAATTGATACCGACTCCTCAAAATTTGGTAACTTCAACTTCATTAACAACTACTTATGAATCGTTTTTTGGCCTACACCCTTTATCTCAAGTTTTGGATCGGACTAATCCGTTGACACAAATTGTTCATGGGCGAAAATGGAGTTATTTGGGTCCTGGAGGATTGACGGGGCGAACTGCTAGTTTTCGGATACGAGATATCCACCCGAGTCACTATGGACGTATTTGTCCAATTGACACGTCCGAAGGAATCAACGTTGGACTTATTGGATCATTAGCTACTCATGTGAAGGTTGGTTATTGGGGATCTATAGAGAGTCCGTTTTATGAATTATCTGAGAGATCAAAAGAGGCACAGATGGTTTATTTATCACCAAATAGAGATGAATATTATATGGTAGCAGCAGGAAATTCTTTGGCCTTGAATCGGGGTATTCAAGAACAACAAGTTGTTCCAGCTCGATATCGTCAAGAATTCCTGAGTATTGCATGGGAAGAGATTCATCTTAGAAGCATTTTTCCCTTCCAATATTTTTCTATTGGGGCTTCTCTCATTCCTTTTATCGAGCATAATGATGCGAATCGAGCTTTAATGAGTTCTAATATGCAGCGCCAAGCAGTTCCACTTTCTCGGTCCGAGAAGTGCATTGTTGGAACTGGGTTGGAAGGCCAAACGGCTCTAGATTCGGGGATTTCAGCTATAGCCGAACGCAAGGGAAAAATCATTTCTACTGATACTCAAAAGATCATTTTCTCAAGTAATGGGGATACACTAAGCATTCCATTAGTTATGTATCAACGTTCCAACAAAAATACTTGTATGCATCAAAAAACTCAGGTTCAGCGGGGTAAATACATTAAAAAGGGACAAATTCTAGCGGGTGGTGCGGCTACAGCTGGTGGGGAACTCGCTTTAGGAAAAAATGTATTAGTAGCTTATATGCCATGGGAAGGTTACAATTTTGAAGACGCAGTACTAATTAGCGAACGTCTGGTCTATGAAGATATTTATACTTCTTTTCACATCCGGAAATATGAAATTCAGACTCATGTAACAAGCCAAGGTCCTGAAATAATCACTAAGGAGATCCCGCATTTAGAGGCTCGTTTACTCCGAAATTTAGACAGAAATGGAATTGTGATGCTGGGATCTTGGATAGAAACAGGTGATATCTTAGTAGGTAAATTAACACCTCAGACAGCGAGCGAATCGTCATATGCCCCGGAGGATAGATTATTACGAGCTATACTTGGCATTCAGGTATCCACTTCAAAAGAAACTTCTCTCAGACTACCTATAGGGGGAAGGGGTCGAGTTATTGATGTGAGATGGATCCATAGAAAGGGGGTTTCCAATTATAATCCAGAAAGGATTCGTGTATATATTTCACAGAAACGTGAAATCAAAGTAGGTGATAAAGTAGCTGGAAGACATGGGAATAAAGGTATAATTTCTAAGATTTTGTCTAGACAAGATATGCCCTATTTGCAAGATGGAACGCCCGTTGATATGGTATTCAACCCATTAGGAGTCCCCTCACGAATGAATGTGGGACAGATATTTGAATGTTCGCTCGGATTAGCGGGGGATCTGCTAAAGAAACATTATAGAATAGGACCCTTTGATGAGAGATATGAGCAAGAGGCCTCAAGAAAACTAGTGTTTTCTGAATTATATGAAGCCAGTAAGCAAACAAAAAATCCATGGGTATTTGAACCTGAATATCCGGGAAAAAGCAGAATATTTGATGGAAGAACAGGAGATCTTTTTGAACAACCTGTTCTAATAGGAAAGTCTTATATCCTAAAATTAATTCATCAAGTTGATGATAAAATCCATGGACGTTCCAGTGGGCATTACGCACTTGTTACACAACAACCTCTTAGAGGGAGGGCCAAACAAGGGGGACAAAGAGTAGGAGAAATGGAAGTTTGGGCTCTAGAGGGATTTGGCGTTGCTCATATTTTACAAGAGATGCTTACTTCTAAATCTGATCATATTAGAGCTCGTCAAGAAGTACTTGGTGCTACGATTATTGGAGCACCAGTACCTAACCCAGAGGGTGCTCCAGAATCTTTTCGATTGCTCGTTCGAGAACTACGATCTTTGTCCCTGGAACTGAATCATTTCCTTGTATCTGAAAAGAACTTCCAGATGGATAGGAAGGAAGCTTGATCTCAATGAATCAGAATTTCTATTCTATGATCGACCAGTATAAACATCAACAACTTCGAATTGGACCAGTTTCCCCTCAACAAATCGAGGCTTGGGCAAAAAAAATTCTACCCAATGGAGAGATAGTTGGAGAGGTGACAAAACCCTATACTTTTCATTATAAAACTAATAAACCGGAGAAAGATGGATTGTTTTGTGAAAGAATTTCTGGACCCATAAAAAGTGGGATTTGTGCTTGTGGAAATTACCGAGGGATTGGGGCTGAAAAAGAAGACCCAAAATCTTGTGAAGAATGCGGGGTGGAATTTGTTGATTCTCGAGTACGAAGGTACAAAATGGGATACATCAAACTGACATGTCCAGTGACTCATGTGTGGTATTTGAAACGTCTTCCTAGTTATATTGCGAATCTTTTAGATAAGCCTCTTAGGGAATTAGAGGGCCTAGTATATTGCGATGTGTGATTTGATCGAAATTTTCATTTGACAGATTTGGACTGAGAAACTGTCATCCCATTTAATCTGATTGGGATGCCCCCGGCTCTGACATGTATCTTGGGAGGAGGAACATGAAGCTCAGAATTATGGGTGCATTCAAGACTTAAAAATGGAAGAAAAGGGGGATTGATCCATGGTCGATTCCGTAACAGATAATATAGGAATAGTTAGTCATACCTCGTGAAAAAAGACTTTTTGTGGAATTATACATTCCATTTCTTTGAGAAAGAAATTTTGTTCAGGCAAGCACAAGCTAATATGGCATGGTTACGGGAGCTTATATATCGCATATATGCTTCAAGGGATATCATGGCACATAACCATCGAGGTGAGTAGAGACCTAAAAAAGATCGAATGGAACAATACACTATATAGACAAATAAATCCTTTACGAGTCCCAAAATATTCCTTTCAGGGGATTCATCATTTGAGGGGAAGTAGACTACTCAAGAATTTCACATTTCCTTTTTTTTCGTAAACATAAATAAACATAAAAGAAAGTAAAAAAGGTTAGAGTGAAAATAAAAAATAAAATAAGATAAAAATGAATCAATGAAAGGCTGGTCCTTACTGGGAACTTGAGTAAAGAGTAGTTTTTTATAGGGTTTTCTCGA